AATCGAAATATCGCTGCTACGCCAAAACTCGGCGCAAAGAACCAACCAGATTGCCCCAGTGGATAAATAAGGAATACGGAAACGAAAACAGCGATTGGAGCAGAGAATGAAATTGCATTATAAGGCCGCAATTGAACAGACCGAGCAAGTTCAAATTGACGTAACATGAAACCTATTAGTGCAAAAGCCCCATGGAGAGCGACAAAAGTCCACAGACCGCCTAATTGACACCAACGAGTAAAATCCCCTTGCGCTTCCGGGCCCCATAGTAGCAACAAAGAGTGTGCTAAACTATTGGCAGGGGTGGAAACTGCCGCGGTTAAGAAATTACAACCTTCCAAATAGGAACTAGCCAATCCATGGGTATACCAAGAAGTTACAAAAGTTGTCCCTGTAAACCAACCCCCTAAAGCGAAATAAGCACAAGGAAAGAGCAATAGGCCGGACCATCCTACAAAAACGAAACGGTCCCTTCGTAACCAGTCGTCCATAATATCAAATAGATCATTTTCTTCTTTAGTAACTCTACCAAGGGCTATAGTCATAGTGATCCTCCTATTCAATTACTTCAACCATTTCCGAGCACCTCATATCACTTCCAAGGCATACGATAGTTTGATTATCTGTGGACGATTTCTTTCTCGTTCAATGCCCTTTTTCAAAGGTCTCGAAGATAGAAATTTTTCATTTTTATCTATGGGGTCACAACCGAGGTCGTGGTAAATCCATGAATTTGATTCGATTAGTTTTTCTTATACTATAGAAATAAACATTTGAATTCAGCATTATTCCATGACTCCTATTTCAAAGCCTATCTTTTAAGTTAAGGAAAAATGAAAATAAAAGTAACCCCTCTTTTCCCACTCGCTCTCTATTGCATGGGTGGAAGAACAAAAATTGGATTCTGAAAAAAAAGAAAGATATTGAAAAAAAAAAATTGACTTTCGAAATCCATTTTTATGTGTAGCGGAAAGGAGTTGCGATTTCTTCTTATTCCTATAGAACATCTAGTAACAAGAATATGAAATCGTAAATAGCGAAAAATTCTTGCCTTGCGCGGTCTAAGTCTAAGGAAATACAAAAAATCCGCTTATACAATTTCATCTACATCGAATTTATATATCAGAATAGTGGATAGAGGCATCATTCAAGGAGTCAGGTCTACTTACTTTATCTTTCTTTCCAATTTTATGGTGGGTTTGATAAGAACCCTTTTTGTTTTGTTTATAAATAATCGAAAAAAGAGTTTTTTATTTTTTATATAACCTGCTTGTTTTATTATAACAAGTCCTATATGAAAATGCCCGCTGAAGAGAAAATCTATCTGATTGTTTCTCAGCCAATATCGAATTTTAGAAAGAAAAAACAAGAATTTTCTTCTTTTTTTTATTAACATTAAGAAAAAAGAATATAATTAAAATGGAATTGGCAATATAATTTTTATGGACTTTTGAAAGAAAAAGGAAGGATTTTTTGCAATCGTTATTTCTTGCCTCTGTCATATCACGGAAACCTTTCGATTTGGAACGGGGAGAGATGGCTGAGTGGACTAAAGCGGCGGATTGCTAATCCGTTGTACAATTTTTTTGTACCGAGGGTTCGAATCCCTCTCTTTCCGCCCCCTCGGATCATTTGGGACTTTCGAATTGGAAGGAATTCTGACCCCCGGATTTTCTCATAGATAAATGTACGAAACAAATCCAATTTGTAAGAAAAAATTCCAAAAAAATTTGGATTTTTACTCCTCACGCCCAGGATTACGTCCTGGGTCATTAGATAAGAATCCAAAGATAAAGAGGGAAACAAAGAATATCACTACTGTATAAACAAAAAGTTTGAGAGTAAGCATTACATAATCTCCAAGATTTTTTTTTAAGGAATAGATTACCCGTTTTTCCTTACCACACAGATCCACTAGGATGGGTTTTGTTTATTTTTACACCTAAAAATGCAAAAATCAATTCTGGAAAAAAATTGCAAGAATTGATTTATAATAAGCACTCTTATCAATATAAAAAATTAGGTTAGGTATTGTGTGGGTACCTAAAGGTACCTGCTCAACGTAGGTGCAGGGGGTGGGGTAGAAAGGCGGATCCCAATTTATTGCTGCAGCTATACATTCAATGTAGAAGAATTAGAATTTTAGAATCGAAGGTTCATAATATAAGACTTCTCGGCTTTTATTCATTTTTAGAATTTTTTTGGAATGAATACATCATTCAATTTGGCAGACAGAACAGAGTAGTAAAGATTTCATCGAAAACTTACAGCAGCTTGCCAAACAAAGGCTAATAGAAAAAAGAGTATAGGTATGACAGGCATAAAATCCACGATGGGGTTGAAAATGGCATAAGCTTCGGGCAATTTGGCGAAGAAAAAACTAGTCGTATAAAGAACAGAATTAAAACAGATACAGGTTAAACTAAGTATATTAGGCATAACAAGCATTTCGTTCTTGTAGAGTAGATAATTGGATTTTGATTGAGTTATTTTTCTAAGGGAAAAAAGAAAAGGCGGGTTCAAAATCCTTTTTTCTTCGGACTTTCCCAAACGCAAAATACCTCCTTGTATTCGCACTCTCAAATGAGAATGGAAGAAATTCGACTTTCATATAATATCTTAATAGAATTCCATGTAATGATCAATGCATTTTTTGGATTCTATATTATCCGCATGTCTAGAATCCTAGCAAGAGAGTATCCCTCATTTTTTATGTAATTGAAGTGGGATTGACGAATAACAAATAAACATAATAGTGTTTATTAGTTTATTAGTGTCGCATAAAACCAGAAATGGGGCGTGGCCAAGTGGTAAGGCAGCGGGTTTTGGTCCCGTTACTCGGAGGTTCGAATCCTTCCGTCCCAGATTTTTTCTGATGAAACGAAAGATTAAATCATATTGTACCCCACACGAGACAAAAGAAAGTTTATTAAAGAGAATAATTATCTCTTATGAACTCTTAGATTAGATGCATTTCTAAGCATTCTTTTTCTTTCTCAGAAAACATAATCAAGTGTCAAGTCCAGTCAAATTGAATATCTTTATTTTCATGAAAAATTGGGTCTATCAGTCACATTCAGGATATGCCCCTACTACTACTCATTACTCATATGTGTTTTGAAATTCGAACTTCTTAGATAAACTTTATGCTCCATATCCATGAAGAGGGAATTCTTACATGATACATTTGACATCTAATGTGAAAGAAAAGAAGGACCCCCTATTTATTTTTCCCGAACTAAAGAACTAAAGTAAGTAAATAAAAAGAAAATAAAGGGGGTATCCTAATTCTATATTTCATGGCCAGATTAAAGAATAGGAAGTTTTTAGTTTCAGCACAGGTCTTAAAACTTTTGACCAAGATCGGCTTGCGAAAAAAGAAAAAGGGTTTCTATTCTATGGATAGGAACTCCATTTTTGTATTTTAGATATTATCTGATTTGCAAATATCCATTTCTAAATCAATGGAATGTGAGGATTAGAGAGAAATTCATATATTCTGTCTACTCGGCTTTCGAATTAATTGAAAAAATTTTAAACTTGACGTAAAACACTGTATAAAAAATGAGACCTATCCCTTTATGATAGAGATAGATTTTTGTTGTATTATATTATTAGTAAAAAGGGCCCCTCTTTGGTTAAGCGAAAACCATCTCGATCTGCGATTCTTTAAATATCCAGAATGATCCATTCTGGTAAGGATAAGGTAAGAACTGTTCGTTGGATAGAATGGATTCCAAAAATCATACTTCTCCTGATTTTTGATTTGGAGTTGCTTCTTTTAGGTAAAAGAAAGAATGCTATAAGTAAAAGCAAAGGCCTTAATTTGACTTTACACGAAATGTGTTTTTTTTACTTCATTTTTTTCCCTCTTTTGGTATTCGAGTCGAAGAAGTACGAGAATTCTATAACTACCAAAAAACTTTCAATCTTTTCATTGGAATAGTTTATTTAGTTAATTGTTTTTGTTATGGAAAAATATATTGCTAATCTAATTCTAATATAATAATTAAATTAATTAAACTTTTTTTGAGGTTGATAGTTTATTTGTTGGAGAAGAGTCGATCCTTCGCTTCTCATTTCAGGATTGACCATCTCGAGTCCTCTGTTAAGGATGGAAATTCAATAAAAAATAAGTCTTAAGCAAACTTGTTTATTCGTCTTTTTCGAACTATGTTTCCTTCATATGATAGAATATGGGTTTAAATAAATTGGATCTTTGCGGAGTCTTCCCCGATAAATACTTATTTCTTTTATCCATATTTCTCCATAGATAGCAAGTTTGAATTAGTATACAAAAAACTAAACTAAACCAATGACTATTCATGATCCCATCCATATTGGATCAATTCCCTATACCACTTTGCAATGAAATTAGAGGAATGTTTGTTATGGTAAAACTTCGTTTAAAACGATGTGGTAGAAAGCAACGTGCGACTTGAAGGACATGATCGATTGTGGATTTTGTTATCCATCATTTTCCATAGTAATGAAAATGCTCTTGGCTCGACATAGTCTGTTCTATTCGTCCCGAACCAAAATTTGCGCTGGGTTGTTTGTAAGTAAATAGTACACGATGGAGCTCGAGAGGACAGAATTGATTTTTTATCAAGGGAAAGAATCTAGGGTTAGTGAAAACTAATAAATTAGGCCAACTTTGTCAGTCTATCCTTAATATAGAAATCGAAAGGTTAAAATAAGAAGAAAGTCCAATTTTGGAAGATTGGAAAAACTCTTTCAATTTCAATTAAAAGTCTATCAGAATCAATCGCCCATATTCGATTTCTATAGAAGAGGGAAATGCTTTATCGAAGGAAATAAGAAAAAAAGGGTATGTTGCTACTCTTTTGAAAGAAAAAAGAATAGGAATTCCCGAAGTAATGTCTAAACCCAAGGATTTCACAAATCAAAGATAAAGAATTCCGGAACAAGTAAACGCGATTTTCAATTGTCTCAACAATAGAATTGGATCAGAATAAGGAATAAAAGTCAATTCGTTCGAGATGAGACAAAGAAAAGAGTTTAGAGACGACTCAAAAAATTTGGAAGGATTTTTCCTTTTAAGTCTGTCAGTCAAAATTAACCAACTTGAGTCATGAGTATAAATGAAATTTGTTTTTTCTGTAAGGAAATTAATGCAAGTCATAGTCGAATTTCTATCTACTTGTATTATAGACAGAAATTCGAATCTTTTTCTCGAGCCGTATGAGGAGAAAACCTCCTATACGTTTCTAGGGGGGGCATTGTTTAGCTACATCTATCCCAATAAGCTGTCTATCGAATCGTTGCAATTGATGTTCGATCTCGAAGAGAAGGAAGAGATCTTCGAAAAGTAGGTTTTTATGATCCGATAAAGAATCAAACTTGTTTAAATGTTCCAGCTATTCTCTATTTCCTTGAAAAGGGTGCTCAACCTACAAGAACTGTTTATGATATTTTAAGGAAGGCAGAATTCTTTAAAGAAAAAGAAGGAACTTTGAGTTAATTGAAGAACTAAATGAATAAAAAAGTAGGAGAGGATCACTAGTATCCCTCGTTGTTTAATTATTTAGACACAATTTGCCTCTTTCTTAGTCCTATTTTTGACTGGATTTATGTCGTGCCAATCCAACATAAGCCCTTATTTTATTTACTTTTTCTATCTAATTTGTTTTCTTACCATTGTATTTCCATTGACAAAGGTCTATTGAACAAATAGAATTTGTAGATAGATAGGTCTCTTTATCCTCACTCCATATTAGGTTTTTCTGTCTACACTTCGCTCAAATGATAGGGTTGTCCCTCTTGCATGTACTCTCATACAAGATTTCTTTATATAAAGAAATCTAAATTGCTAAAAAAATGACAATTTTGCTATCGTGATTGGGGCCGCTCCTTTTTTAACCTTAGTGAAATTTAGCCGGACCTGTTCATTTTGGCATTTGAGTGTTTTTAATGGGCGATAAAATCTTTCTTTTAATGTTTTGCTAGTTCAATGTTTTGACAGGAGCGTGCGGTGTAATTCCATTGATTTTTGGGTTTCGATCGTATCTAAGATCCTATTTTATCTGGGTTGCTAACTCAATGGTAGAGTACTCGGCTTTTAAGTGCGACTATGATCTTTTACACATTTGGATGAAGCAACAAATTCGTCCAGACTCTTGGTAGAGTCTAGAAGACCACGACTGATCCTCAAGGGTAATGAATGGAAAAAATAGCATGTCGTAATAAAATCAATTTCTTATTTTTGATTTTTGGAATGGAATAAAAAATTCCGATTTTCTGGGTCTAGTGAATAAATGGATAGAGCCTGGCTCCAATTCTGGTAAAATAAAAAGCAACGAGCTTAACTTCTTAATTGAAATGATTCCCCGATCTAATTAGACGTTAAAAATAGATTAGTGCCTGATGCGGGGAAAGGTTGGGTTTTCCTATGAACGGACCCTTGATTTTTTCTTTTTTTTTTAGAAATCCTAATTATTCTTGATTATGGATTGAAAAGGGATGTTATGGATTGAATGTGTAAAAGAAGCAGTATATTGATAAAGAGACTGGATTCCAAAGTCAAAAGAGCGATTGGCCTGCAAAAATAAAAGATTTGTTCTCTTTTGTAATTAGAACAAACATAAACTAATTGGATAGAAAAGGAAAAGATCTGTGGATTAGATTCCTTTTCCTTCCAGGGTTTGTATTAAAAAATGCAACACCCTGTTTTGACCATATTGCACTATGTATCATCATTTGAGAAACCGAGAAATGCTTCTTCTTTCTGATTCAAGTAGAAATACAAATGGAAAAATTGGAAGGGTATTCAGAAAAACAGAAATCTCGTCAACAATACTTCGTTTACCCACTTCTCTTTCAGGAGTATATTTATGCATTTGCCCATGATTATGGATTAAAAGGTTCCGAACCTGTGGAAATTGTTAGTTGTAATAACAAGAAATTTAGTTCACTACTTGTGAAACGTTTAATTATTCGAATGTATCAGCAGAATTTTTGGATTAACTCGGTTAATCATCCTAACCAAGATCGATTGTTGGATTACAACAATTTTTTTTATTCTGAGTTTTATTCTCAGATTCTATCTGAGGGGTTTGCGATCGTTGTAGAAATCCCATTCTCGCTACGAGAATTATCTTGTCCGAAAGAAAAAGAAACACCAAAGTTTCAGAATTTACGATCTATTCATTCAATATTTCCCTTTTTAGAAGACAAATTTTTGCATTTACATTATCTATCACATATAGAAATACCCTATCCTATCCATTTTGAAATCTTGGTTCAACTCCTTCAATACCGGATCAAAGATGTTCCATCTTTGCATTTATTGCGATTCTTTCTCAACTACTATTCGAATTGGAATAGTCTTATTACTTCAATGAAATCCATTTTTCTTTTGAAAAAAGAAAATAAAAGACTATTTCGATTCCTATATAACTCTTATGTATCAGAATATGAATTTTTCTTGTTGTTTCTTCGTAAACAATCTTCTTGCTTACCATTAACATCTTCTGGAAC